GTAAGAAAAAAGTAAAATTTCGGGATATATTTCGACTTTACTTTTTTCTTTATTTCTTGTGTCTAGTTACCTTTTTTGTTTCCATAAACAAATCCGATCTTGCTAAGGATCCCGATATGGATCCTTTAAATATAAACTTTAATGAACAGAGTCGAGAAAATAATCTATTTTTTATTATAAAAAATAGATTATCAATCGATTTGATAATAATGCAAGGATTACCAGCAATCCGTCTTGCTCTCACTAAAGCGATATCCATATAGATATCAATATATCACTTGTGACTTTATTTGTTACAAAACACTAATTTGAATCTCAAATTGAAATGATTTAAATTAAATCATAAGAAGGAATTTGTAAGCTACCCACTTGATTTCCATGGGACTGTAGTTCAATTGGTTAGAGCACCGCCCTGTCAAGGCGGAAGCTGCGGGTTCGAGCCCCGTCAGTCCCGGCGAATTCAATAAAAAAAGACATCAACTCCCCTTTTTGTTTCTGGGCAAGGGGATCAAAATGGTTTCATTTTTTTTTTTCTTTTTTCATCAAGCAAAAGAAAGGGGTATTTCCATTATTTTAACTAGCACCAATTGATGGTAGAGAGACATATGTAAATTCGGATAATTATTGAGAGCATTCAACACTTCAAGAAAGAGATACTGTACGGGGTTTCTGCTTTTTGTCAATTGATCTCCCATTAACTCGTGTAGGAAAATGGAATAGGATGGCGTATAATACGTTTGCCAAGAGTACCTATGTATACTTTTATTTAATAGGATATTTAAATAATAAATATAAAATTAGTCTTCCTTAATGAATATGCTAAAGATTAGAGTCGATGTCGAAGAAAAAACTCGTAAGAAAATTTAATTTTTAATTTTAGTTAATTTTTTGGAATATTTTAGTTTTTTTTACTGGGACTCGTCTTTATCACACTCCCCTTATTTGTTTTCCAAAAAGACGATAGACCCTTAAAAATTTTTGAAAATTTCAAATTGAACTTCGTACTTGTTTTCTTTATTTGATTTCTGTTGTTTATTTAAGGTTCTTTATAAACTCTTTTTGTAAACAATCTAAGTATAAAGGGTTTTTTATGATACTACATCAGATGATTGTACAAGTAAAGTAAAGTACTAGGTTGTAGAAAATAAAGCGGGGAAAAAGAATAATAAATAAATATTTTTTGATTGGATCAGGTATCTCATTATGTATTCGGTGTGGATAAAGGATCTTCCTATGTTATACTATTAAATTCTTGACGATGAGTCGATTTCATAGCTCCGATATTGTTATTCATGATATTTATTTCATTCGATATCATCGAAATCTAATTAATCTGAGTGAGTTTACAAGCGAAAGATTTCTCATCTCTATGGGATTAAATCCCGAGATAAAAAAAAAATAAATAAACGATTAAATTATGGAAGTAAATATTCTTGCATTTATTGCTACTGCACTCTTCATTCTCATTCCTACTGCTTTTTTGCTTATAATTTACGTAAAAACAGTTAGTCAAAATGATTAATTTGAATACAATTTTACTATCAATGAAAAAAAAAAAAGGATTTCAATTTCTCGTCTTAAATGAAAGGAATGCCTTAGACTCAGTAGTAGTATCCTAAGGGGCCCGCTAGTATGGTAGAAAGAGATCTCTTTCTACCATACTAGCCATTATGGTTATTGTAATGTATTGTAATGTATAAAGTACAAGTGAAATATCTTAATATATAGGAATCCACCTATATCTCTTTTTTTTTTTATCAATATAATTTAATCAATATAAATAGAATATGAAATGTATGTACATACTTTCTCAATTTCATTTGTTTGTTTGATCCATTTAATACAGATAATCCTAATTCGATGGAAACTTCTTTAGATTTATAAAAGGGGTTACCCCGTGAATGGTTAACCGTGTAAACCCAGATATAAAAATAGAAAATGAGTCAATAAAACAAAACAGAAATCCAATTTCTAAAAAAAATCTTAAAAAGACGAACGGTCTATAAAACTAAAACAAGTGATACAGGTTTATAGATTTTGATTATTACCGCAATTATGAGTACTTCTAGAGTCCACTTCTTCCCCACACTACGAGAGAGAGGGAAAATGTAAAAACTACCATTAAAGCAGCCCACGCGAGACTTACTATATCCATGTGAATTCTGTCCCCTATTTCTATGAATATGAAGAAACTATTCCATTATTGTTCACTAATATAATATATAGTGAAATCACTGGTACAGAGTCAAAAAAAAGGGAGAGGTATTTGGTCACCATTGATGAACTACTCCAAAAAATCCACTTATCTTATTCTTATAATGAGTTATTCTTAATTATAGAATTTCTAGTAGAATCGACAAGATGTAAATACAAGTAAACAGACACTTTTCGAAGTATCCAAGGAATCTGACTCACATGTAGAAAGAATAAGACTTTTTATTTATTTTATCATTTTTATTTTTGGAAGTAAAATGAAAGGCAATTATTCATCTAATTTAATATTGATTGAATGTCTGAGCATTCAGAGACTTTCATTAGTCTGTATCCAAAGTATCTTAGGTCCTTTTCAAAACTATACTATTAATTTAATTCACCCTCTGGCTACCCAATCTAATTGAAGACCCAGTAAGTGGAACTAAATTTAGTAGTCGAAAATAAAGATTTACGGATTTCCCCCCACTACTTTAAGTTTTCCGCGAATCGGATAGGCAAAACTTTAGGTTAGAGAATGGAACCTCGAGAGCCAGGGGCTTAGAATCACGATAAAGAAAGTATCAAGAGTCTTTTCTTTTCCTACGTTTGTTTATTATAATAGGGGATTTCAAGTATGTTGTTGAGGCGGCACCCGGATTTGAACTGGGGAAAAAGGATTTGCAGTCCCCCGCCTTACCACTCGGCCATGCCGCCAAAACTATATAAACTAGATTCAATTTTTATCTTTTTTTTTTCAACTCCGAAAAAAATATATAGATTTTCAGTCACAAAATATAGAAGAATCCCGTATAAATCAGAACCATTAACTATTGACTGTAAATTCATGACCATTTTTGAATTAAAATCTACATTTTTTTTTCTAATAATAAAAGCAAATCATTAAAAATTTATTTATAACTAATCTATATTGAGTTTTTTCAATTAAAAAGAAAAAGAAATCTTCTTCAATTTCAATTATAACAGTAATGATGAGTATATGTAAACCCCATAATCAGAACATACGTTACGTTGTGTTATAGAGCTATAGCTCTATAATGGGGTATTTTATCTCTATAGGTATGCTTTTGAGGAGTAATTCTCAATAAATTTTTGTATTTAAATTTTTCGTTGAATACATTGAAGAGAAAGTTTAATTTTTGATAGAGCACAGCATATGCTGTCCCAAACAAATAGAACTGTACCCCAATAAAAGAAGAAAAAGAGACGTATATATCTTATCTGTGCATTCTTTTTTATTTTAATAATAAAAAAAATTAATAACTAAAAAACCACAAGTTTTCTTACCTACTTCAACTCAATAATACTCTATTCAAAATAGGTAAAACTCTTTTCTGCAAATATTTTTTTGAACAATCAAATACATGAAAAAGTAAAGTGGTAAAAAAAAAAAGTTTTCAATTTATTATATATATATTTATCTGCTCGAACAGATCCAAGCATGAAAACTTTTTTTTGGTATGCAATTGAATATGTAATATCATAGGTGAAAATGAAATTACTTTTTTTATAGTCTTTACAAAACTCCATAAGTTCCAGTGGTATTTCTCAATTCTGTTCCATTTGGATCTCTTTCTTATAAAAAATTCCAATTGAATCTAGTCTCCGTTCATACGTATTTCATACATTCCATATATCTTGGAGTTGGATAAAATTTCATGTGATTCAGTAAACAGAATAGAAATTCCATTATTGCTAGATCGAATTCTATGGATATGATTCGGTGAAGAATGAGAGATGGGATGGTATTTTTTCAATAAACGGATAAATGAGAAATTCAAAAAAGATGCTCGGGGATGGAAAAGAGGGAACATCTACAATACCCGGATTAAATCAGATACAATTTGAAGGGTTTTATCGGTTTATTGATCAGGGGTTAATAGAAGAACTTTCTAAATTTCCAAAAATTGAAGATATAGATCACGAAATTGAATTTCAATTATTTGTGGAAACGTATCAATTGGTAGAACCTCTGATAAAAGAACGAGATGCTGTCTATGAATCACTTACATATTCTTCTGAATTATATGTATCCGCGGGATTAATTTGGAAAACCAGTAGGAATATGCAAGAACAAAGAATTTTTATTGGAAACATTCCTTTAATGAATTCCCTTGGAACTTCTATAGTAAACGGAATATACAGAATTGTGATCAATCAAATATTGCAAAGTCCTGGTATCTATTACCAGTCAGAATTGGATCATAACGGCATTTCGGTCTATACCGGCACCATAATATCAGATTGGGGAGGCAGGTTAGAATTAGAGATTGATAAAAAAGCAAGAATATGGGCTCGTGTGAGTAGGAAACAGAAAATATCTATTCTAGTTCTATCATCAGCTATGGGTTCGAATCTAAGAGAAATTTTAGAGAATGTTTGCTACCCTGAAATTTTCTTATCTTTCTTGACCGATAAGGAGAAAAAAAAAATTGGGTCAAAAGAAAATGCTATTTTGGAGTTTTATCAACAATTTTCTTGTGTAGGTGGGGATCCAATTTTTTCTGAATCCTTATGTAAGGAATTACAAAAAAAATTCTTTCACCAAAGGTGTGAATTAGGGAGGATTGGTCGCCGAAATATTAACTCGAGACTTAATCTTAATATACCTCAGAACAATATATTTTTGTTACCACGAGATATATTAGCAGCTGCCGATCATTTGATTGGGATGAAATTTGGCATGGGTACACTTGATGATATGAATCATTTGAAAAATAAACGTATTCGCTCTGTAGCGGATCTTTTACAAGACCAGCTCGGTTTGGCTCTGGCTCGTTTAGAAAATG